TATACAAAAGAAAAGAAAAAAATGAAAAAGAAATCTATTGGAATTAGACTCGAAGAAATCAGTAAAAAGATTTCTCGATGGTCATACAAATTAACCCAGAATTTCTTAGAAGAGGAAGAAGATGATGAAGAAGATGATGGAGAAGAATTGGATGAAGATTCTTCTATGATTCGTTCAAGAAAATACAAACGTATGATAATTTATCACGAGAATGGTCAGGATAACAATTATATTTATAATAGTTCTAGTATTCTGAATACTAGTAACATTAATAATAATGATGATGATTATGAAACGGAAGAGGGAGAGATTGCTTTGATACGTTACTCACAAGAATCGGATTTTGATCGCGATCTAATCAAAGGATCCATGCGCGCTAAAAGACGTAAAACAGTTATTTGGTGCCTATTTCAAGTAAATGTACATTCCCCGCTTTTTTTGGATCGTCTAGACAAAACTTACTTTTTTTCCTATTTTGGTATAAACGAAATGAAAAATCTACTTTTTAGGAATTGGATGGGTAGAGACCAAGAATCAGAATTCACAATTTCCCTTTTTGAAAATGAATATACATATAAAAAAAAAGAAAAGGATAAAGAGGAAAAACAATATCAAAATGAACAGACAAGAATAGAAGAAACTTTGAATAGCTTTCTATTTACTCAATTAATAAGAGGTTTGATATTAGTAACCCAATCTTTTCTTAGAAAATACATTATATTGCCTTCATTAATAATAGTCAAAAATATTTTACGTATTTTATTATTCCAAATTCCCGAGTGGGACGAGGATTTTAAGGAATGGAATAGAGAAATACATATTAAATGCACCTATAATGGTGTTCAATTATCAGAAAGAGAATTTCCCCAAGATTGGTTAACAAAGGGTATTCAGATAAAAATTCTATATCCTTTCTGTCTAAAACTTTGGAGAAAATCTAAAGCACGATCTCATCAGAGAGATATAATGAAAAAAAAAGAGAAAAAAACAAATTTTTGTTTTTTAACAGTCTCGGGAATGGAAACGAAATCTCCCTTTGGTTCTATTTGGAAACCACCTTCTTTTTTTGAACCTATTTATAAAGAACTACAAAAAATAAAAAAAAAGGAAAAAAAGAGATTTTTAAAAGTTCTAAAAGAAAGAACAAAAAGAGTTATCAATCTAATAATGAGAAAACTAGAGAAAGTGAATCCAAATTTCGTATTTGAATTGAGGATAGAAAAAGTATATGAACCGAATAAAAACAAAAAAGATTTAAAAAGAAATAATAAGATTATTCAAGAATCATTCGTTCTAAATCGAACGATAGATTGGTCCAATTATTCACTAATAGAAATAAGAATTCAAGATCTTTCTGATAAAACAATGAAAATAAAGAATCAAATTGAACGAACCGCAAAAGACAAGAAAAAAAAAGAAATAGTTATTATTTATGATAATAAAAGATCGGGATCAAAGAAACATATTTGGAAAATATTAAAAAAGAAGAATATCCGATTAATACGTAAATCACACTACTTTATTAAATCATTCATTGAAAAGATATATATAGATATTTTGCTATGTACCATTACTATTTCTAAGAGGAATACACAACTTTTCTTTGAATTAACAAAAAAGATCTTTCATAAACCCATTTACAACAAGGAAATAAATAAAGAACAACAAGGAATTGATGAAACAAATCAAAATACAATGAATTTTATTTTGACTATAAAAAAATTGTTTTCAAATACTGATAATACTAAGAATAGCAATCAAAATTCCAATACTTATTGGGACTTATCTTACCTGTCCCAAGCATATGTTTTTTACAAAATATCACAAAATCAATTACTTAATAAGTATCAATTGAGACCTGTACTTCAATATCAAGGGAACTATCCTTTTTTTAAAGATAATTTAAAAAACTATTTTATAATCCAGGGAATATTTAATTCTAAATCAAGACATAAAAATCAAAGAATTCATACATATGTAATGAACGAATGGAAAAACTGGTTAAAAGTTTATTATCAATACGATTTATCTGAAAAAAAAAGGTCTGGATTAGTACCTAAAGAATGCCGAAATAGAATCAATAAGCATTCTATTGTTGAAAGCAAGGAATCAAACCAATTGGATTTATATAAAAAATATCAATTCATTTATTCCATGAAAAAAAATGACTATACAATGAATTCATTTATGAGTCAAAAAAACAAATGGAAAAAACATTACAGATATGATCTTTTATCTTATAAATACATAAGCCTACCTAATTTATACACTTCTGAATCAACATTAGAAAGAAACGGAAACCAAGAAATTCCATATCATTTTAATACATCGAAACCTGAATCATTTTATGTATTGGTAAGTATACCGAGTAATAATTCTCTAGAAAAAGGATATCTTATTGATAGAGATACAAATCTTTTGGATAGAAATACAAATCTTTTGGATAGAAAATATTTTGATTGTAGAATTCTTCATCTTTGTTTTCTCAATAATATTGAGATATGGGCCAATGCACATATTGGCATCAAGATTCATCAAAATACTAAGACTGAAATGAAGAATTTCGAAAAAATGAAAAAAAAAGAACCTTTTTTTTCATTCCCATACAATCAAAAAAGGTTCTATGATACCGCATCAAATCATAATATTATATCCAATCTAGATACTTGGTTCTTCCCAGAATTTGTGCTACTTTTTGATGTATATCAAAATCAACCTTGGATCATCCCAATCAAATCACTCTTTTTTCATTTTTCTATAAATGAAAAAAGTAAAAAAAAAAAAGATAAGGTTGAAGAAGATTACGCAAGATTCAAATTAAAAAAGGATATAGAACAATATAAGAGCTATAATGAAACGGAACTCGATCTTTTTTTGAAAAATTATTTTCTTTTTCAACTAAAATGGGGTGATCCCTTGAAGAAGAAAATAATGAAAAATATCAGGCTATATTGTTCCCTATTTAGACTGATAAATCCAAAGGATATTGCTATATATTCGATTCAAAGAGGTGAAATAAATCTAGATGAAATGCTGATTCAAAAGGACCTAATTTTTGTAGAATTGATAAGAAAGGGAATATTTCTTATTGAACCAATTTGTCTATCTATACGAAGGAACGAAAAATCTATTATATATCAAACTATGGATATTTCATTGGTTGACAATAAGAAACACCAAACAAATAAAAAATACACAAAAAAAAGATATATTGACAAAAAGGAAGTTGAAAAATCTATTGCACAACACAGCAACATATTTTTGAGTGGAGACAAAAATCATTATGATTTACTTGTTCCTGAAAATATTCTATCTCCCAGACGTCGTAGAGAATTTCGAATTCGAATTTGTTTTAATTTGCCAAATTTTCATGTTGTGGATAGAAATTCAAGATCTTGCAACGAAAATAAAATAAGAAAATGTGGGAAATTTTTCAATGAGAACAAACATATTAATACAGATAAAAAAAATTTCATTAAATTCAAATTATTTCTTTGGCCCAATTATAGATTAGAAGATGTAGTTTGTATGAACCGCTATTGGTTTGATACCAATAATGGCAGTCGTTTTAGTATGTCAAGAATACATATGTATTCACAATTCAGAATGAATTCAATTCCAATGAAAAATGAAAAAAATTTATAGCGAATTAATGTATTCGGTAGATGAAAGACGAAACATATATACTGTGTAATATTCTAATACATGATGCTAATTTCAGAGTATATCAATTTTCACTAGGAAGAGCGGAATCCTTTTAATTAAAAATAAATTGTTCTATTTGCTGAATATATATATATATGTTTTATATGTTTTGTATATTGGATTTTGATCCAAATATACAAAACATATAAAACATATATAAAAAACAAAGCAATATATGAATAAAATCCAATTTTGATGTATACTATATATACTATATAAAAATAACTGGTCTAATAAATATTATTATTTTTCCTGATCGGTAAAATTCACAGAAAAGAAAAATAGAAACTTTAATTTATGATTAAAAATTCATTGATCTCAGTTATTACACAAAAAGAAGAAAAAGAAAAAAATAGTGGGTCTGTTGAATTTCAAGTATTCCATTTCACCAATAAGATACGGAGACTTACTTCACATTTACAATTGCACAAAAGAGATTTTTTATCGCAAAGGGGTCTACGAATAATTCTGGGAAAACGTCAACGATTATTGACTTATTTGTCAAAGAAAGATAAAGTGCGTTATAAGAAATTCATAAATCAGTTAGATATTCGGGAACCAAAAATTCGTTAATTAAATTTGAAATTCTTCTTTGATTTTCTTATTATTATACTTTGTTCTTTTTTATTTTCTAATTCTTTTTTTATTAGTTTTGAGAAAGAAGAACAGGACCAAGACAAATAGGATGCAATATGATAAAAAAAAAAGAATAAAACGGGAATAATAAAAAAATCTTTCTTTCTTAATACATATGCATATGGAAATTCTTATCATGATTCATTAACTAATGTCTAAATATTTCTATTTATGAATAGAACCTGTATTTGATTGAAGGCTTAAGTTATTGCTGAAAAAAAAGAATTTTTGATTCTGTTCATCAGAATATTCTTATTCTAAGGGATAAGATCCATTAGGAAGTGCTTTTTCTTATTCTAACAGACAGAATTTTATTGGGCGAATTGAGGACTCTCCAACATCCAGTTTATTTTTAAATTGTATTTACCTAGGATCCAAGGAGAGCAAGAATACTAAATTAGTCCTTACCTTACATTTCTTTGTGGCCATAAAGGGAGCCGTATGAAGCTTAGGTTTCATGTACAGTTTTGGAATAGCGATGGGAACAATTATGTTATCATCGACTAGAATTATCTAACAGTTCAAGTAAAGTTGATATAATTGAGGCACAGTTCAAATATGGTTTTGAGGGATGGAATCTATGTCGCATAGGTTTTCTAGTTTTCCTAATGTCTTCTCTAGCATAATGTGAAAGATTACCTTTTGATTTACCAGAAGCAGAGGAGGAATTAGTAGCAGGCTATGAAACCAAATATTCAGGTATAAAATATGAATTCTTTTATCTTGCTTCTTACCTAAATCTATTAGTTTCTTCATTATTTGTAACAGTTCTTTATTTAGGTGGGTGGAATTTGTCTATTCCGTACATATATCTTACTGAACTTTTTGGAAGAAATAAAATTTTTAGAGTCTTTTTAATAGCAATTAGTATATTTATTACATTAGCTAAAATTACATTAGCTAAAGCTTCTTTTTTTCTGTTCATTCCTATCACAACAAGATGGACTTTACCTAGGATGAGAATGGATCAATTATTAAATCTTGGATGGAAATTTCTTTTACCTATTTCTCTAGGTAATCTATTATTAACAACTTCTTTTCAACTTGCTTCACTATAAACTAGACTCTAAACTATAAATAAAAATAAGAAATTCATAGAAAACAATAATGAATATTCTATATTTCTAACTTATATCACCTAAGAGAAAGAAACATCAATCTTATTCATGGATATCTAAAATATGTTACCTGTTACCTATGGTTACTGAGTTCATGAATTATGGCAAACAAAAAATACGAGCCGCAAGGTACATTGGACAAAGTTTCATAATGACCTTATCCCATAAAAATCGTTTATCTGTAACTATTCCATATCCTTAATGAAAAATCAATCATATCAGAGCGTTTTCGTGATCGAATCCGCTTTGAATTTTATCAATGTATTGCTTGTGAAGTATGTGTCCGCGTATGTTCAATAGACCTTCCTATTGTTGATTGGAAATTTGAAAAAGATATTCAGAAAAAAACAACTGCTTCGTTATAGTATTTATTTTTGTGTCTTTATATTTTGCGGTAACTGTGTCGAGTATTTTCCAACAAACTGTTTCTCAATGACTGAAGAATATGAGCTTTCCACTTAGGATCGTCACGAATTAAATTATAATCAAATTTCTTTAGGTCAGTTACCAATTTCAATAATTGGAGATTACACAATTCAAACAGTTATAGATTCAACAACTCAAATAAAAAAATAGTTCTTTTACTGAATCCTTAGTAAAGTCATGAAATATTTTGACTTCTTTATTTATCTTTTATTTCAGATTTCTTTCATAATAGATTTACCTGGACCAATACATGATATTCTTGTAGTATTTCTGGAATAAGTTATTATATTAGGAGGTCTGGGAGTAGTATTACTCAACAATCCCATGGATTCTGCCTTTTCATTGGGATTGGTTCTCATTTGTATATCCTTATTATATATTTCATTGAATTCCTATTTTGTAGCTGTGGCATAGTTCCTTATTTATGTGGGAGCCATAAACGTATTAATCATATTTGCTGTGATGTTCATGAACGGTTCAGAATATTCTAATGATTCCTATTTGTAGACCATTGGAGATAGAATCACTTCATTGGTTTGTAAAAGTATTTTTTCATTAATGACTACTATTCCAAATACGTCATGGTAGTGAATTTTTCTTACTACAAGATCAAATCAGATTATAGAAGATTATAGAAAAGGATTTAATAAGTAACGTTCAACAAATTGGGATTCATTTATTCACAGATTTTTATCTTCCTTTTCAACTCATTTCTCTAATTCTTTTAGTTTCTTAGTTTCTTTGATAGGTGCAATTACTATGGCTCCTCAATAATCTAGTCTAATAAGATCTTCTAAATAGAATCTAATAGAAGTAGATAATAATAGAATATTCTATTTTATTATTTTTTATTTTCGTTCTTATATTTCTTATATTTTTTCATATAGATTGAAAATTTAGAATTACTAATCTATTCCATCATGAACCTAATAACAAACATATTCATCTGATATATAATATATTATCATATCCTGAATTATATTTCTATATTCTATTTCTAAAATATGAGTTCTAAAATATGAGATATCTATATAAACTATATATTTATATAGTAAATTTAATAAATTTCACATGAATTGAATTAATAAACTCATATTTTCATATTTAATGGTTATTGAAATGGAAATCAAAGTATCTTGGCCCTTTATCATAAAATCATAATATAGATTAAAAAATCTATTAATTCTTAATATTTTTATAAATCATTGATTCGTCTGGTATCTACAATAAAAATATATGATTTCTTTCAGTTTCTTATTTTACCAGATCGAAAATCTTTTGTGTTCAAAACTGGAATTTATAGACCCAATGTCACATTCAGTAAAGATTTATGATACATGTATAGGATGTACCCAATGTGTTCGAGCTTGCCCCACGGATGTATTGGAAATGATACCTTGGGACGGATGTAAAGCTAAGCAAATTGCTTCTGCCCCAAGAACCGAAGATTGTGTAGGTTGTAAAAGATGTGAATCCGCTTGTCCAACGGATTTTTTGAGTGTCCGTGTTTATTTATGGCATGAAACAACTCGCAGCATGGGTCTTTCGTATTGATATTTGACAAAAAACTCCACTTGAATCAGTTGATTCCTCTTTACTGACAAAAGAGCCCGTGCTCGGGAGAAGAATAATCTATTTTCTTTTCTCGAGTACGAGGTTCTCTGGTCTAATTTTATCTTGTTTTATTATGAATTATTTTCCTTGGTTAACAATACTTATTGTTCTGCCCATATTCACGGGTTCTTCAATTGTCTTTTTCCTCCATAGGGGAAATAAGATGTATACTATAGGTCCTTCTAATGAACTATGTATTTTGTTATCATTTCCAATTGGATGATCCATTAACCCAATTGAAGGAGGATTTGAAATGGATCAATCTTTTTGATTTTCACCGTAGACTGGGAATCGATGGATTTTCCATAGGACCCATTTTATTGACAGGATTTATCACTACTTTAGTAGCCTGGCCAGTTACTTAAAATTCGCGATTTTTCTATTTCTTTATGTTAGTAATGTATAGTGGCCAAATAAGATGATTTTCTTCTCGATACCTTTTACTTTTTTTTTATCATGTGGGAATTCAAATTAATTCCTGTTTATCCTTTTATCCCTGTGGGGAGGAAAAAAACGCCTGTACTTGGCTACAAAGTTTATTTTGTGCACTGCCGAAGATTCCATTTTTATCTTAATAGGAGTTCTAGGTATGGGTTTATATGGTTCCAATGAATCAACATTAGATTTAGAAAAATTAGCTAATCAATTGTATCCTGCAGCATTAGAAATAATACTATATTTTGGTTTTCTTATTGCTTATGCTGTGATGATACCCCTCCCCTATATACATGGTTATGGTTACCAGATATCCACGGAGAAGCACATTATAGTACGTGTATGCTTTTACCTGGAATCTTATTAAAGATGGGAGCATATGTATTGATTCGAATCAATATGGAATTATTAGCTCATGCTCATTCCAGATTATCTCTCTGGTTGGTAATAGTAGGAACAATACAAATCATTTATGCAACTTCAACCTCTCTCGGTCAACGCAATTTAAAAAAACGTATTGCTTATTCTTCCGTATTTCACATAGGTTTCCTAATTATAGGAATTGGTATTTATCCTGATTTCGTTCTCGCGTTATCGGTTGACAAGGTACAAGTTCTTTTATCTAATTATTTTTATAGATACTAAAGATACTCATTCTTTTTTCAGATTTCATATGAAAATGAAATGGATTTCATTAATTGAAAAGAAAGTCTTAGAATTCTTTGAATTTCATATTTTAATGAGATACATCTAAAGTTTTTAGTTTTTGAGAACCTTTTCAATAGAGGAATTATTAAAATGGTTCTCAAAAACTTGCACAAAATTTCATTGTGTATTAGACAATTTTTTTTATGTGTTCTTTATGTAGTTTCTTCTATTTAATGAAATAGTAATTGGAATGAACCATAACTATGGAACCCGATTCCTAATATATTGATACCAAAATAGCATATCCAAATTAGGATAAATCCTATAGAAGCTACAAATGCCGAATTCGTGCCTTGATCTTGCAATTTTGAATTTTTTCTAGTATGTAAATAAATTGCAAATATGATCCAAGTAATAAATGACCAAGTTTCCTTTGGGTCCCAATTCCAATACGCACCCCATGCTTCATTAGCCCATACTGCTCCAGAAAGAATGCCTATGGTTAAAAAGGTAAATCCTAAACTAATGACACGATAACTCCAATAATCCAAACGCTGAATTAATTGATATTTGTAAAAATTTTGAAATGATAGAAAATAAGTTTTTTTTAATACACTTCCTTTTTCGTTCAAATATTCTATATTACCAAAGAAAAACGACTTCCTTAAACTTAAAAAATTATTGTTTTTCAAAAAAGAATTGATTCTTTTTTGAAATGTAATCACTATAAGAGCAACTGATAATAACGATCCGCATAAAAGAGCTGCATAGCTCAAGAGCATCATACTGACATGCATTATTAACCACTGAGATTTTAGAGCAGGTACTAATATTACGGGTTTATGCATTTCAGTTGAAAGACCTGATGTAGCAAAACCTTGGGTAAAAATAACACTTGGTGCAGTTATTGCGCTTAAATCATTTTTATGATTCCCAAGATACGGAATCATATGAATAATGGATAAACTCCATGAAAGGAAGATTAACGATTCGTATAAATTACTTAAAGGAAAATGTCCTGAAGAAATCCAACGAATAACTAAAAATCCTGTTATAGATAAAAAAGTAGCTATGATCCCTTTTTCTGACGAATTACGTAAGACTTTGATTTCGTAGACTAACAAGTTCATCAACTGAATTAGAATCACAATTGAGATGATCGAAAAAGAAATATGAGTTAATATATGTTCTAAAGTCGCAAATATCATAAATAAGATTCCCTTTTAAATAATTGAAATCGGGGAGGAGATTAAATAGAATCTCAAATAGAATATTTTCAATATTTTCTATTTTCATAGCAAATGAAATAGAAAATATAAAAATATATTAGATTAATTAATCTATTTAATTAATATATTAATTAAATAATAATAATTCTTATTTATGCCTTATGCCGCCACTCGGACTCGAACCGAGATGCTCTAGCACTGCTTCCTAAGAGCAGCGTGTCTACCAATTTCACCATGGCGGCTTACCTTAAATAATAATAAGGAAATTCGTGTTAAATTGTCGATATTCAATAGGGTTTAGGAAACAATGAAGAAAGATGCATTTCCATTTATATGGAAATATTCAATATAACTAATCTTGAGTTAGTATCTTCATATTCGTCGATTCAGTTTTAAGGATTAATTTTTCTGTACTATAAACCTAATTCTTTTTTATTTTGAACAATCAGAACTCAAAAGTTTAGTTCTCAGTCGGAGTATAAAATTCATAATTTTTTTCTAATGATTTTGAGACTCAACACCTTAGTAGTAAAGTAGAATGAAATATTCAAATTATTCCTTGTCTACGGTAATTGTGCTTTTCTACTTTGAAAAGCACAATTCATAGCATCATAGCAAAGAAAAACCATCTCACAAATTCAATATAAATCAATATAAATTTCAATAATTTGAACAATAATTTGAATAAATAAATAGGAGTTTAAGTAGAAGTGAAATACAATACATTAGTCAACTTTAATTATTTGTTTTTCAATTCAAAAATGTAAATTTGGAAGTTCTTTGAAACATGTCAATTAAGATTTTTCCAAGACTTTTTTTTGTCGCACAAAAAAACTTTTTGACTTTCCGGTGGAAATAGATTTAGCTAAAGAAAAAGCTTTTACCGCCTCTAAAAATCCTTTTTTTCTCCAAAGATTTCTACGAATATTCTTTTTTGACATAGAAGTACGTTTTTTTGGAACTGCCATTCAAAAGGTAAGTGACTCCTTTTTATCGTTGTATGTGAAAGACATATATTGTTCAAAAGAAATTTCTTTTTATTAGTTATATTAGTTATTATCTATAACTATTTCCATAAACCATAAATTTCAAAAAAAAAAAAAGACTCAATAATAATATCATAACATACAAATAGAAAAAAAGAATAAAATAAATAAGAAAATAAAAAAAAAAAAATAAAAACATTCTCAAATGATTCTATTTTCAGAGACAAATGTATTTTGATTTTCTATCTTCATTATGATATTTGTATAATGTAATAATTACATACGTATTTTCTATTTCTTTTTAGTTCTTTAGAAAGGAATATTTAGATTTAGAATTTAGAAAAGAATGAATATAAAGAAATCTGTAACTGAACTTTACTATAAATTGAATAATTTAAAATTAAATTATTCAATTTATTATTATAAAATATAATATGATGTCCTATTCTTTATTATTTCAAAAATATCTTTCTTTTAGACTTTTATAGAGTTTTAAGTTAATTTAAGTTAATTAATAACGTAAGTAATAAATTTGACTAATTATTTGATCTTTTTCATACTTTTTTCTAATTGTTTTGTTCTTTTTGAAAGAGATAATAATTGGTGAATCGGAAATAATTATAGTAAAAAAGAACAATTTGTTTTCTTTTTATTATGGAATATACATAGAAATATGCATGTATAATACCCCTTTTTCCGCTCCCAGTTACTATGTCAATAGGATTTGGACTTCTACTTAATTCCAACAGCAACAAAATATCTTCGTTGTATGTGGGCTTTCCTAAGTGTTTTACTACTAAGTATAGCTATGTGGTTTTCAGCCGCCAATATATCTATTCAGCAAATAAATGGAAGTTTGTGGCCCATCAATAATGATCTTTTATTAGTGTTCGGACACTTGATTGATCCACTTACTTCTATTATGTCAATAATAATTACTACTGTTGGGATCATGGTTTTTATTTATAGTGACAATTACATGTCTCATGAACAAGGATATTTGAGATTCTTTGTTTTTTTCAATGCTTCACAATGTTGGGATTAGTTACTAGTTCCAATTTGATACAAATTTATATTTTTTGGGAACTAGTGGGAATGTTTTCGTATTTATTGATAGGTTTTTGCCCGTTGCAGAAAGTCCTTGTCAAAAAGCTTTTGTAACTAATCATATAGGACATTTAGGACATTTTGGTTTATTATTAGGAACCTTAGGATTTTATTGGATAACTGGTAGTTTCAAATTTCAGGATTTGTTTCAAATAGTGAATGCCTTGATCCATAATAATGGGGTTAATTCTTTATTTGCTACTTTAATGTGCCCTTTTCTTATTTGTCGGTGCAGTTGCTAAATCCGCACAATTACCCTTTCACGTATGATTACCTGATGTTATGGAAGAACCTACTCCTATTTCGGCTTTTATACACGCAGTTACTATGGTAGCAGCCGGAATTTTTCTTGTAGATTGGCTTCTTTCTCTTTTCATAGCTATACCTTACATAATGAATTTCCTTTGTTTAGTAGGTTTTGTTTAGTAGGTATAATAACAGTACTTTTAGGAGCTACTTTAGCTCTTTCGGAAAGAGACATTAAAAGAAGTTTAGCCTATTCGACAATGTTTCAATTGGATTATGTTATGTTAGCTATAGGTATAGGTTCTTATCGAGTTGCTTTATTTCATTTGATTACCCATGCCTATTCTAAA